TTTTGTAGCCGAAGTATTTACCGGTTCTCCTGGGAAATATGTTGGTCTAGCAGAAAGCATTAGAGGGTTTCAATTGATCCTTTCCGGAGAATTAGATGGTCTTCCTGAACAGGCTTTTTATTTGGTAGGTAATATTGATGAAGCTACCGCGAAGGCTATGAACTTAGAAATGGAGAGCAATTTGAAGAAATGACCTTAAATCTTTGTGTACTGACCCCTAATCGGATTGTTTGGGATTCAGAAGTGAAAGAAATCATTTTATCTACGAATAGCGGTCAAATTGGCGTATTACCAAATCATGCCCCTATTGCTACAGCTGTAGATATAGGGATTTTGAGAATACGCCTTAAGGACCAATGGTTAGCGATGGCTCTGATGGGTGGTTTTGCTAGAATAGGCAATAATGAAATCACTGTTTTAGTAAATGATGCGGAAAAGGGTAGTGATATTGATCCGCAAGAAGCTCAGCAAACTCTTGAAATAGCCGAAGCTAATTTTCGAAAAGCTGAAGGAAAGAGACAAATAATTGAGGCAAATCTAGCTCTCCGACGAGCTAGGACAAGAGTAGAGGCTGTCAATGCGATTTCATAAGCAGTTGATGCGTTCGAATAATCAAAAGAAGTTCTGTTTCGAAACCCTAGTTCGTTTGGATTCTGCTTGATTGAATTCAGTTGCCAGAGTCCAATTTTTCTATAACGCATTTCAAAAATGAAATAGAAATCAATAAGAATACAAAATCAATAAAAAGAAAAGGAAAAGAGAGTAGGGCAAAAAACTTATTAGATACCGGATGGTATCTAATAAGTCCTACCTACTATTGGATTTGAACCAATGACTCCCGCCGTATGAAAGCAACACTCTAACCACTGAGTTAAGTAGGTAATTTATCATCCCAAGGATAACCAAACGGAACCCATCCCATCGATGGATTCTAAATATCATATTCCTTATAAGCAATAATTAAGCAATACTAATCCAAGTAATACCACTCAAAATTTTCGGATGTTGGATGATAGAATATTCGTCTTGACAAGAAATTATATACATGCTAAAATACGCATCAAAAGTACTAAGGGCTATAGCTCAGTTGGTAGAGCACCTCGTTTACACACGCGCCAATGCTTTTCGGGGGAATCCATCATAAACTCAACTAAATTGATTTTATTGCGAAATCGATGTCTTACTCCATAACTTTGAGAGAACAATAGCCTGACAAATGATACGGTCCGATTTTTGTGCCCTTTTCTTTTAGGCGGCAAACAGGCCCTATCATTGATTTGAGATATTGATAAGGTGAATACCAGTGCATTCAATGCTAGGCATAATGAGTATAAGGTCCTCAAAAAATCTCTTTTCGTCCTATGAACTTTAAGGTGTATGGAGTTTCATATTTGATTTTCATTTTAAAACGAACGATAGAGACTTCATTTAACTTAAAACGATCTAGCCCAGAGGCAGACCTACGTCAAGATAATCCCACCCTTGAAACACTTTGGTAGTGCTCCTGGACCAGAATCCAAAATAATGAATCAGAGCACATGGAGCCATCTTCTTATCTTATTTTTCTGTCAAGAAAAAAAATATGGTGGATTGGCTGATATTTCTATCAGTTAATGAAAGAGCCCAATGCAAAAAAATGCATGTTGGGTTTTTGAAACAGTTCAGATCATTTTGATAATAATCAGTTTGATCTGTTTTACCGAGAAGGTCTACGGTTCGAGTCCGTATAGCCCTAGAGCCCTATAAATATTAAATAAAAAAATGAAGATTTGAAATAAAAAATTGTATAATTTGCATTTCTTCATTCTTTTTTGGTACTTGTAACTGACCGGTTGGTTTGTCGAAAGAACATTCTTCCTAAAAACTCACTCACAGGAATCATTTTAAACAGAAGAGAAAACTCAAATAAAAACGTATTTCAAGGGATGGAATCTATCCCTATCCAATCGTGGATAAACAAACCAATCTTTCGCCATTAATCTTCGGAGAGAAATTCCATATGAATTTCCTTGGCCACCACAATCAAGGGGTTAAATTAGTGATCCTCCTTTTCTTTGGTATAGCTAACCTTAATGAATTTAAGAAGTAAAAGACATGAGTCCGGCGAAAAACTCAAAAGAGTTATTCACATAGATATAGGGGACAAGCTAAAGTTTGTTGAAAAATGAATCCAGTTTCAGTGTCAACATATACCTTACCTAGACCTAGTGAAGCACAACAAAATAAAGGGGGGAATGGTCTTCTTTTTCTCTATTCAATCAAGAGAAAACCCCACTCAGATTCTACTAAACGGAATATACACACACTAAGATTAAGATATTCGAAATCCTGAGATGGAAATACCTATCCATTCTCTTACATTTGAATATTTATTTCATTCTAAATCATTAAGAAAAAAACGAGAAAAAGATCTCTTTTTATTGAAAAACTCAATAATAAGCTCGAAATTTTTAAACACAAAATAAGAATTCAATTTTCGTTCTTATTTGGAATATTTGGA